GGACATACCAGTGGAAGTGAAGAACCCATTCTAAATGGTACGGAGAAAAACATTCCTAGTCGGAGTGATAGTGGCAGTTATAGTTTCAGAAATGTTGATTATTTATTTGATATCAGGGATATTTGGAGTTTGATCTCTGATGACACTTTTTTAGTTAGGGATAGTAATGGTGACAGTTTTTCTGTATGTTTTGATATTGAAAATCTGATTTTTGAGATTGACAATGATAGTTCTTTTCTGAGTGAACTAGAAAGTTTTTTTTCTAGTTATTTAAATAGTGGGTCTAAGAGAAACAATCACTACTATTATCATTACATATATGATACTCAATCTAGTTGGAATAATCACATTAATAGTTGCATTGATAATTATCTTCGTTTTGAAGTCAGTATTAATAGTTCCATTTCGGGTGGTACCGACAATTACAGTGACAGTTACATTTATAGTTTCATTTGTACTGAAAATGTAACTGGTAGTGAAAGTGGGAGTTCTGATATAAGAACTAGTAAAAATGGCAGTGATTTCAATATAAGAAGAAGATCTAATGATTTCGGTAGAAATAAAAAATACAGACATTTATGGGTTCAATGCGAAAATTGTTATGGATTAAATTATAAAAAATTTTTTAGGTCAAAAATGAATATTTGTGAACAGTGTGGATATCATTTGAAAATGAGCAGTTCAGATAGAATCGAACTTTCGATTGATCCGGGGACTTGGGATCCTATGGATGAAGATATGGTCTCTATAGACCCCATTGAATTTCATTCAGAGGGGGAACCCTATAGAGATCGTATCGATTCTTATCAAAGAAAGACAGGTTTAACTGAAGCTGTTCAAACAGGCATAGGTCAACTAAATGGCATTCCCATAGCAATTGGAGTTATGGATTTTAAGTTCATGGGAGGTAGTATGGGATCCGTAGTAGGCGAGAAAATCACCCGTTTGATCGAGTATGCTACTAATCGATCTTTACCTGTCATTATTGCGTGTGCTTCTGGAGGAGCGCGCATGCAAGAAGGAAGTTTGAGTTTGATGCAAATGGCTAAAATATCTTCCGCTTCATATAATTATCAATCAAATAAAAAATTATTCTATGTATCAATCCTTACATCTCCTACAACCGGTGGAGTAACAGCCAGTTTTGGTATGTTGGGAGATGTCATTGTTGCTGAACCTAATGCCCACATTGCATTTGCGGGTAAAAGAGTAATTGAACAAACATTGAATAAGACAGTACCCGATGGTTCACAAGCGGCTGAGTATTTATTCCATAAAGGCTTATTTGACCCAATTGTACCACGTAATCCTTTAAAAGGTGTTCTGAGTGAGTTATTTCAGCTCCACGGTTTCTTTCCCTTGAATCAAAATTCAAAAAATTAATAAAGTATAGCACTAAATTCAGTTATTTGTAGCGAACAAGTATTTAGTTCATCGTAATCAAAAAAAAACTAAAAAGAATGGTGTTTTCTTTGATGACATAAGTTCTACTTGTAATAAGAGTTAGAAGTTTCGGGTAATTACTTTTGATTTTTTCCTCCAGATCTATTTTTTTATCCTACCTCTATTCATGATTAGTAATCACGAACCTTCTATCAACAGGATAAAAAAGTGAATTTTTCCCTCCGAGGAATTAGAATTAGGGAAAATAAAAAAAAATTATCTGGCCTTCTTACGTATTAATATAGACAATAAAAAAAAATATCGAAATCCAAATAAAAAGAAATAAATATAAAATAGAGAATAGAAGTTATTTCTATATCTATCGATAACCCCCATTTTTTATTTTACTATGAATCCCCGTTTGTTGGATGGATCGAATTAGTTAGAGTTGCAAACTCCTAATAAAATCTTTTATTTTCATAATAAACTCCTTATTAGATTAGAAAGATAGAAAGAAATAAGGATGGGAGAAGAATAATAAAATATATTAATAAAGCGAATTATCATACATATTCGTGTAGAAAGATGAATAGGTACACTTATTTTATTTAGTTCTACATTCCTTGTACTTATTAACTACTTATAAATATTAATTTCTAAATATTAATAATTTATTAAATTTAATAAATTATTAATATTTAATTATAATATAATTATAATATAATTATAATATATAATATAAATATAATTATTAAATAATATATTTATATATAATAAATAATATTATAAATATAATACAGTTTATGATATATACTTAGGATAGATATACTTATCATATCATAAGATATCTTTCTCTTTCTAATAGATAGAAATATTAAATCGAGGCACCCATTCTATGACAGATCTCAACTTACCCTCTATTTTTGTGCCTTTAGTGGGCCTAGTATTTCCGGCAATTGCAATGGCTTCTTTATCTCTTCATGTCCAAAAAAATAAGATTGTCTAGATCCGATGGGACCAAATCTCATCAATTTATTTCAACACTGGATCATAATACAGATATTTATTTAGTGTAATATGGTACAATATGTGACTCTTTACGAACACAAATGAAAGAACTGTTATGCATGCGGATACATGATATCCGCATAAATGCATGTATATGCAGGTATAGCTGGTTAAATTAAAAATGGATCGGCGAATATTTTATTTAAATGGAAAGTCAATGTATCTAACAAATTACTTCTAACGGTTTACATCAGAATAGTGCTAGTTAATGAAAGTTACTTCGGGATCAAGAAAGTAAAATTCATTTGGGTTATTCTCTCAATTCCAATCGAATGTAACTGGATCTAGTAGAGTATGAATTGGCGATCAGAACATATATGGATAGAACTTATAATGGGGTCTCGAAAAACAAGTAATTTTTTCTGGGCCTGTATCCTTTTTTTAGGTTCACTAGGATTCTTAGTGGTTGGAACTTCCAGTTATCTTGGTAGGAATCTGATATCCGTATTTCCATCTCAGCAAATTCTTTTTTTTCCACAAGGGATCGTGATGTCTTTCTATGGGATCGCAGGTCTATTCATTAGCTCCTATTTGTGGTGCACAATTTCATGGAATGTGGGTAGTGGTTATGACCGATTCGATAGAAAAGAAGGAATAGTGTGTATTTTTCGTTGGGGATTTCCTGGAATAAATCGTCGCATCTTCCTTCGCTTACTTATGAGAGATATCCAATCCATCAGAATGGAGGTTAAAGAGGGTCTTTATCCTCGTCGTGTCCTTTATATGGAAATCAGAGGCCAAGGAGCCATTCCCTTGACTCGTACTGATGAGTATTTTACTCCACGAGAAATTGAACAAAAAGCTGCCGAATTGGCCTATTTCTTGCGCGTACCAATTGAAGTATTTTGAAATGAACTGAAGAAAAAATTGAAAAAAACTTGCTAATTTCCTTTTTAATACAACCGTCGACTCTATCTGATATTTCTCTGAAGTACGAGTTCTATAAAAAGGTATTGAACCCATGGATCTATTTCCTATTTTTGTCTAATAATTTAGATCTCGGATCTAGAAGGAAAGGAATATAGAAATAGAATAAGGGTCCTTTTAGGATAAAAATGAAAAAAAAAAAGAAAGCCGGGGTCTCCCTCCCATATATTTTATCCATAATATTTTTGCCCTGGTGGGTCTCTCTCTCATTTAATAAATGTCTGGAACCTTGGGTTACTAATTGGTGGAATACCGGGAAATCCGAAACTTTTTTGAATGATATTCAAGAGAAAAACGTTCTAGAAAGATTCATAGAATTGGAAGAACTATTCCTCTTGGATGAAATGATAAAGGAGTACCCGGAGACGCATATACAAAAACTTCGTATAGGAATACACAAGGAAACGATACAATTGGTCAAAACACACAATGAATATCATCTCCATATCATTTTGGATTTCTCGACAAATATAATTTGTTTCGCTATTCTAAGTGGTTATTTTATTCTGGGTAATGAAGAACTTGTCATTCTTAATTCTTGGATTCAGGAATTCCTCTATAACTTAAGTGACACAATAAAAGCTTTTTTGATTCTTTTAGTTACTGATTTATGGATCGGATTTCATTCGACCCATGGTTGGGAACTAATGATTGGTTCGGTCTACAACGATTTTGGATTGGTTCATAACGATCAAATTATATCTAGTCTTGTTTCCACTTTTCCAGTTATTCTAGATACAATTGTGAAATATTGGATCTTCTATTATTTAAATCGTGTATCTCCTTCACTTGTAGTCATTTATCATTCAATGAATGAATGAAGAACTCATTTGATCTCCTGATATCAATCAAATCAGAATCTTTCTTCGTATATAAAGAAAGCATTTTCAATCTTACTTAATTCTTTATACTTCTAGTTCTTCAAGGTATTCGTCCTATATTCCAGTACAATTATCCCAGTACAATGACAGACTCGTGTATAGGGAACTATACTAGCTACCTATCTAATTTATTGTAGAAATTCCGGGATCAATGATTGGACATGCAAAATAGAAATACTTTTTCTTGGGTAAAGGAACAGATGACTCAATCGATTTCTATATCGATCATGATATATGTAATAACTCGGGCATCTATTTCAAATGCATATCCCATTTTTGCGCAGCAGGGTTATGAAAACCCACGAGAAGCAACTGGACGAATTGTATGTGCCAATTGCCATTTAGCTAATAAGCCCGTGGATATTGAAGTTCCGCAAGCCGTGCTTCCTGATACTGTATTTGAAGCAGTTGTTCGAATCCCTTATGATATGCAACTGAAACAAGTTCTTGCTAATGGTAAAAAGGGGGCTTTGAATGTAGGGGCTGTTCTTATTTTACCCGAGGGATTCGAATTAGCCCCCCCCGATCGTATTTCTCCCGAGGTGAGAGAAAAGATGGGAAATCTGTCTTTTCAGAGTTATCGTCCCAATAAAAGAAATATTCTTGTGATAGGGCCTGTTCCCGGTCAGAAATATAGTGAAATCGCCTTTCCCATTCTTTCCCCCGACCCTGCTACGAGGAAAGACGTTCACTTCTTAAAATATCCCATATATGTAGGTGGGAACAGAGGAAGGGGTCAGA